GTCAATTATATCCTTTATGGAAATGGCAAGTCAATTCGAGGAATTTATCACACAAGTATTCAATTAGTTCGGACTTGCTTAGTATTGAATTGGGACCAAGAAAAAAATGGTTCTATAGAAGAGGTTCATGCTTCCTTTGTTGAGGTAAGGACAAATGATCTGATTCGCGATTTCATAAGAATTGAGTTAGTCAAGTCTACTATTTCGTATACCGGAAAAAGGTATGATAGAGCAAGTTCCGTATTGATTTCCGATAATGGATTAGATCGCACCAATATCAATCCTTTTTATTCCAAGGCGAAGATTCAATCACTTACCCAACATCAAGGAACTATTGGTATTGGTACGTTGTTGAATCGAAATAATGAATGCCAATCTTTGATAATTTTGTCATCATCCAATTGTTCTCGAATTGGTCCATTCAATGGTTCGAAATATAACAATGTGACAAAAGAATCAGATCCCATAATCAAAATTAGGGATTTGCTGGGTCCCTTAGGGACTATTGTCCCTAAAATAGCGAATTTTTTTTCATCTTACTATTTAATAACTCATAATCATATCTTGTTAAAGAAATATTTGTTACTTGACAATTTTAAACAGACTTTCCAAGTACTTAAATACTGTTTAATAGATGAAAATAGGAGGATTTATAATCCCGATCCATGCGGTAACATAATTTTGAATCCATTCCATTTGAATTGGTGCTTTCTCCATCACGATTATTGTGAAGAGACATCTACAATAATTAGCCTTGGACAATTTATTTGTGAAAATGTATGTCTATTCAAATACGAATCACACGTAGTAAAAAAATCTGGTCAAATTTTAATTGTTCATGTTGACTCCTTAGTTATAAGATCAGCTAAACCCTATTTGGCCACTCCAGGAGCAACTGTTCATAGCCATTATGGAGAAATCCTTTACGAAGGAGATACATTAGTTACATTTATATATGAAAAATCGAGATCTGGTGACATAACGCAAGGTCTTCCAAAAGTGGAACAAATCTTAGAAGTGCGTTCGATTGATTCAATATCGATGAACCTAGAAAGGAGAGTTGAAGGTTGGAACGAACGTATACAAAGAATTCTTGGAATACCTTGGGGATTCTTGATTGGAGCTGAGCTAACCATAGCCCAAAGTCGTATCTCTTTGGTTAATAAGATCCAAAAGGTTTATCGATCCCAGGGGGTACAGATCCATAATAGACATATAGAAATTATTGTACGTCAAGTAACATCAAAAGTGTTGGTTTCAGAAGATGGAATGTCTAATGTTTTTTTACCTGGAGAATTAATCGGCTTTTTGCGAGCGGAACGAGCAGGGCGTGCTTTGGACGAAGCGATCTGTTATCGGGCAATCTTATTGGGAATAACGAGGGCATCTCTAAATACTCAAAGTTTCATATCCGAAGCAAGTTTTCAAGAAACCGCTCGAGTTTTAGCAAAAGCTGCTCTACGAGGTCGTATTGATTGGTTGAAAGGCCTGAAAGAGAACGTTGTTCTGGGGGGGATTATACCTGTTGGTACCGGATTCCAAAAATTAGTACACCCTTCAAGGCAAGACAAGAACATTCATTTGGAAATAAGAGATATTTTGTTACACCATAGAGAATTATTTTGTTCTTACGTCCAAAACAATTTCCATGAGACAAATTTCCATGAGACATCAGAACAATCATTTACGCGATTTAATGATTCCTAAGAGCAGATTCTTTTCTTTCACTTTAACTATCTTTCAATTATCTGGTCCGATTATTGATTTGGTAAAAAATAAAAAATAAGTAATTAAAAGAAATTAATGGTTTGGGTCGTGTATCAACGGTCAATCCCCCATAGAAGGTTCCATCGGAACAATTATTTATTTCAGGTTACCTCGTCTCTTTGTTAAAAAAAAAAGGAAGTCTGGGGAAAAATGACAAGAAGATATTGGAACATCAATTTGGAAGAGATGATGGAAGCAGGAGTTCATTTTGGTCATGGTACTAAGAAATGGAATCCTAGAATGGCCCCTTACATCTCTGCAAAGCGTAAAGGTATTCATATTACAAATCTCACTAGAACTGCTCGTTTTTTATCAGAAACCTGTGATTTAGTTTTTGATGCAGCAAGTAGGGGAAAAAACTTCTTAATCGTTGGTACAAAAAATAAAGCAGTGGATTCAGTAGCATCAGCTGCAATAAGGGCTCGGTGTCATTATGTTAATAAAAAATGGCTTGGTGGTATGTTAACGAATTGGTCCACTACGGAAACGAGACTTCACAAGTTCAGGGACTTAAGAGCAGAACAAAAGATGGGGAAACTCAACTGTCTCTCCAAAAGAGATGCAGCAATGTTGAAGAGAAAATTATCTACCTTGCAAACATATCTCGGTGGGATCAAATATATGACGGGGTTGCCTGATATTGTGATCATCGTTGATCAGCAAGAAGAATATACGGCTCTTCGAGAATGTGTCATTTTGGGGATTCCGACAATTTGTTTAATCGATACAAATTGTGACCCAGATCTCGCAGATATTTCGATTCCAGCAAATGATGACGCTATAGCTTCAATCCGATTGATTCTTAACAAATTAGTATCTGCAATTTGTGAGGGTCGTTCTAGCTATATAAGAAATCGTTGATTATCATTAAGAATAATAAGATTAGTTAATTATTTGGCAACTCCATAGATTTATTGGATCGGTTACTATTTTTGAATTTTTTAAAAGAGATAAAAAAAGTACTGGGGATATTGATATTATGTTATGATGTTATGTAATTTCTTGGTATCGTAAATAAAATATACGATTAATGATTCAAGTTAGTGAGTTGAGAAATAGATGGTTGAATCAAAATAATTCCTTTTTTGAAGTTCAATTTCTGTCAGAGGACAATATGAATGTTATACCATGTTCCATTAAAACACTCAAAGGGTTATACGATATATCGGGTGTAGAAGTAGGCCAACATTTCTATTGGCAAATAGGAGGTTTACAAATCCATGCCCAAGTACTTATCACTTCTTGGGTCGTAATTGCTATCTTATTAGGTTCAGTCATCATAGCTGTTCGGAATCCACAAACCATTCCGACCGACGGTCAGAATTTCTTCGAATATGTCCTTGAATTTATTCGAGATTTGAGCAAAACTCAGATTGGAGAAGAATATGGTCCTTGGGTTCCCTTTATTGGAACTATGTTCTTATTTATTTTTGTTTCTAACTGGTCAGGTGCTCTTTTACCTTGGAAAATCATACAATTACCTCATGGGGAGTTAGCTGCGCCTACGAATGATATAAATACTACTGTTGCTTTAGCTTTACCCACGTCAGCGGCATATTTTTATGCGGGTCTTACCAAAAAAGGATTGGGTTATTTCGGGAAATACATTCAACCAACCCCAATACTTTTACCAATTAACATCCTAGAAGATTTCACAAAACCTTTATCTCTTAGTTTTCGACTTTTCGGGAATATATTGGCTGATGAATTAGTAGTTGTTGTTCTTGTTTCTTTAGTCCCTTCAGTAGTTCCTATACCTGTTATGCTTCTTGGATTATTTACAAGTGGTATTCAAGCTCTTATTTTTGCAACGTTAGCCGCGGCTTATATAGGTGAATCCATGGAGGGTCATCATTGACTAGTTTTCGAAATAGTCTTTTTTAAGCTTATCCCAATTCATGCATGATTCAAGATAATCCACTTGGTTGGGGAACATAATAGATACAAATACAAATACGTATGAATATACGACCTAGAGTCGTAGGAAAAAAGATAGACGATATTGCGGAATTGTAAAAAAAAAAGATGGGTTGGGGGGGTCACACTAGATGTATGTAATCTTTATAAGTCCAGCCCCTGTGTCTGTTTCGAGGAATGATTCTAGAATCCGATTCAATATAAAATGCGGGTGGTTTACGTTATGGAAGAAACAAATGTATATGTGATATTAGATATTTACTAGTTATATAGGACTATTCCTAATATATATATATATATATTATTATATACCCTATATATATATATATTATTGATTTGATTGATTTGATTGCGGTTCACTGCATTTATATAGTTCCAATATAAGTCTTTCTGTTTCGTCTGTGATTGTGGATCGAATGAAATGCAAAAAAGAGATGAACTCAAGGATAGTATCTAGAAGAAAAAAGAAAGGAAAGAAGAATTGAATGAAAGAATGGTTCGAAACAAAGAAATGCAATAACTAGAACCGTATACATATGTATTTACAAAAACTCCATTATGGGTAGAAACTCAAAATGAGATATCGAAATAGTTCTGACGATTCAGTAATATTATCATTTCAATTCGGAGTTTTTAGTTATTTCGACCCGATAGATCTTAATCAGATAGATCTTAATGATAAAATCTTAATGAAAAAAAAAATGATAAAAAAAAAATTAAGTAAAAATTCATTGGTTGATTGTATCATTAACCATTTCTTTTTTTTTGGTGCGAGGAACTTACCATGAATCCACTGATTTCTGCCGCTTCCGTTATTGCTGCTGGATTGGCCGTAGGGCTTGCTTCTATTGGACCTGGAGTTGGTCAAGGTACTGCTGCAGGCCAAGCTGTAGAAGGTATTGCGAGACAACCAGAAGCAGAGGGTAAAATACGAGGTACTTTATTGCTTAGTCTAGCTTTTATGGAAGCTTTAACAATTTATGGACTGGTCGTGGCGTTAGCGCTTTTGTTTGCGAATCCTTTTGTTTAATCCTAGAAATGTAAAAAAGTACCTTACATACTATACTTTTTTTCTTATTTTTTTAACTCGCTATACTTTTTTCTTATTTTATTAACTCAGAATTGCTGTTTGCTTCTTCTAATTATATCAACGCTTTACTCCTACAATTATTTATTTGTTGAGACAATACCCCAGGAAAGGAAGGATTGTTTTGAGGATGAGTAATTACTGATCCGCTCGTTTTCTTCCTTCGCGTCCTTAGCTTAGTACAATGGAAACCTTTTTTTTTTACTTTTTTTAGGAATCGTTTCAACAA